CCTTCAACTCGTTCTAAAAAAATAGGATTCCGTGTAATAAGCTTTTGATATTCAGCAACCCCGGTTAAAAAATAATCGCAAAAATCCAAACATTTATCTATCCAGCCATGAGGTAGATCAGCGGCGACTCCTCCGATACGAAAATAATTATGCATCATGCGCATACCGGTAGCAGCTTCGAATAGGTCATATATTAATTCTCGTTCTCGAAAAATATAGAAGAAAGGGGTCTGTGCCCCAATATCTGCCATAAAGGGGCCAAGCCATAACAAATGGGAAGCGATGCGACTCAACTCCAACATAATAGTTCTGATATAGCTAGCCCTTTTAGGTACTCGAATATTGCCTAGCTGCTCGGGTCCATTTACGGTTATTGCTTCTGTGAACATAGTAGCTAAATAATCCCAACGTGTTACATAAGGCAAATATTGTATAATTGTTCGATTTTCCGCAATTTTCTCCATCCCTCTATGTAAATAACCCAATATTGGTTCACAGTCAATAACATCTTCACCATCGAGAGTAACGATCAGTCGAAGAACACCATGCATTGATGGGTGGTGAGGGCCCATATTGACTATCATGAGGTCTTTTCTTGTAGTTGGTGCAATCATAAGTTTTTCCCGAGTCATTCTTCCATGCATTGCTGAAAGTCAAAAGAAGTTCATCAAAATTTAAATGACTAAGCTCAAACACGGCATCACGCTTCAAATTAATGAGTTTTTATCTCTCGAATATCCAACTCACCAATTAATTCTTTATAGCGTCCTCTATTTCTTTTTGACAAATAGGCCAACAGTCGTTGACGTTTTCCCAAAATTTTTCGCAAACCTCTCTGAGATGAAAAGTCTTTTTTGTGCAATTCCAAATGTGAAGTAAGTCTCCTTATCTTAGTGGTGAAACTGAATACTTGAAATTCAACAGACCCTTTGTTTTCTTCGTTTTCTTTTTGAGAAATAACCGAAATGGATGAATTTTTGACCATAAAAAAGCCCCCTTCCCTTTTTACAGATATGGTTTTACCGATCAGTAAGAATAATGCCATTAATTTGAAGTTAATTTGAATGCGGTATATACAATAATCTAATCCAAATTTCTTTATGAACTCCTAATTTTCTGAATTCAAATCAATCAATCCAATTTCAAATTGGATTTAGATAGGAATAGAAAAGGGTTGGTACATTTTCGTATCGAAGAATTTAGACCTAAAATGAAGAAGGTTCTGTTGATTCATTTCGAGATCTAATTGAGACATTATTCATTTCATATTGGATACTAAAATGAAATGTGAGACGAGACATTTGATCTGTGTATTTGTTTGCTTTCATATACCCTATATTAATATTATATATAGGTATAGGGTATGGGATATATAGAAAAAGTGTATTATCCGCAAATTTTCAATCGTGGATACAGATATACCCTTAAAATACTGAAACGACTTCCATTATTGGTATCAAACCAATAACGATTCATACAAGCTAAATCCTCTAATCGATAATTAGGCCAAAGAAAGAGCTTTAATTTCATTAATTGATTTTTCTCTCTATCAAGACGGTTATTGTCATGTGAAACTTGGCTGCTGTTTTTTACGTTCTTTCCGTTCCAAAATACTGGATTTCTAGCTATATAATTTCTATTCTTTGAATTAAAACAAATTAGAATTCTCAATTTTCTACGACGCCTAGACGATAAAATATTTTCAGGAACAAGTAAATCAAAATTATTCTTAGCAACATCTCTTTGCTCTTGGTATTTTTGATTAGTTTGATGCTTACTCTTATGAATCAACGAAATGCCTATGGTTTGATACATAATAAATTGCACATCTTTTTTTCCAGACGGGCGAATGGGTTCTAGAATCAATACTCCCTTCTTCATCAATTCTGAAAGAGTTAAATTCTTCTGAATCAGCATTATATCCAAACTCATTTCTCTCTTTTGAATCGAGGATATAGTAATTTTTCTTGGATCTATCAGTCTAAGCAGGAGACAATATACCTTGATATTATTGATCATTCTTTGATTCAAAGTTTCATCCCATCTTAATTGAAAAAGCAAATAACGTTTCAGGAAGAAATCTAGTTCTGCTTCCGTGTTGCTTTTGTATTGTTTTTTCTTTTTCCCTTTTTTCATGTCCGGTCTTGCATAATTTTCTTCAATATCTTTTTGTTGTGAGAGAACGGATCCACGATCTCCTCGGCTTGTGGGTTCTTTTTCTTCTTGATTTCGGTGCTTTTTATTCGATGCTATCAAAAAACTTCCTTTTTCCTTTTGATTGATCTTTTTATTTTCATTACTATTTTCACTTCTATTGAAATTTAAAAGAAGTAATTTGCTTGGTATAAACCAAGGTTTCATTTTATATGCCTTATAAAGTAACACAAATTCTGGGAAGAACCAAAGTTCCAGATTCGATATGCGGCGCTTTAGCATTTTTTCATTCATTCCCATCCAATCAAAAAACCCTTTGTGGGAGTTTGGTGGATTGATTTCTGGAATCATAAGATAAAAAAGATCTTTTTTAGAAATTTTGTGAGAATTATTAGTACGAATTTGAGTATTTTGATTCCTATTGGTATCTATTATGGCCCAGGCCTCAATATCGACTTTTTGTCTAAGATAAAAATTGAAAATTTTCCAATCAAAATATTTTCTATTGGCCGGTTTTTCCATATATAGAATATTGACCCTTCCTAGATCATTTTTAATAGGGATGTTCCTCGGCATATCAAAAAGGGTTTCTTTAGGCGTGTTATAAGAAATCTCTTGGTTCTTATTTCCTTGAAAGGGGGATCTATAAAAAAAGCATTCCGTTTTATTTTCATGATTAAGAAATTTATATGATAAAACATCATATCTATAGTATTTTTGAAAATTATCTTTTGGATTAGATAATGAATATACTTCAAATTGTTTTTGTTTTTTGGAATCAATTAATTGGTCTTTTTCACATGAATGCCATTGGCTCCAATTTTTCTTTGTAGCTATACGACGCTGATGAACCGTATTTCGCCATTTTTCTGGTATTAATCTAGACCATCTGATCTGAGATAAATGGTATTGATAATGGCCTCTTAACCAGTTTTTCCACTGATTCATTTCATAACTCGGAAGTTTCTTATCCGCTAATTTTGAATGAACCATTCCTTGTGTTTTAAAAGAATCCTTTATTTTCATTTTAGGCTTAAGAAAAAGGGGGATTCCTTGATAGCGAGCAACAGATCTTAACGGGCAACTAACTTGGATTTGTGATAATTTGTAAAATACATAGGCTTGTGACACGTAGGATAAGTCATAAAAAATATGTGAATTTGCTTTAATATTATTAATATTATCAAGTGGCTTTTTTATAGTCGAAATAAACGGAATTGGAGTTTTCTTTTTTTTATTAATTCTTTCTTGTTTTCTTTCATTATTGTAATTGTAAATGGATTTATCAATAATTTTTTTTGTTAATTGAAGAAAAAGTTCTGTATTTATTCTGGGAATATTAATGATAGATAAAAATATATTTGTGTATATTTTTTCAATGAAAAATTTAAAAAAGGGGGGTAATTTACAGATTAATTGAGCATTTCTTCTTTTTAATATTTGCCATTTTTCGAATCTTTTAGCATTAGAACTTGTTTTGTTAGGACTAAGATTATTTATTCTTGGGGTTACTTTTTTTTTATCTTTTGCGATTCTTTCTATTTGATTTCTAATTGTACTTGTTCTTTCAGTCAGATCCTTCATTTTTTTTTCTGTCTTTGTCAATGATGCAATTTGACTAACTGATTCATGAATTATCTGATTGCTTATTATGGAATCTTTTTCTTCTTTAATTTCAATTTGGTTCGATTCATATACTTCTATTTCTTTTACTTCTTTTAATTTTAATCGAAATAATGGAATTGGATTTACTTTTGAAAGTTCTTTTATTATTCTTTTTATAAAAATAACACTTTTGATAACCCATTTTTTTGTTTCTTTTGAAAGTTTTCGAAGTAATTTTGTTTTTCCTTTGAAAACTGTTAGAACTCGAAAATACTTCTTTTGAAATTTTCCAACTTTTTTTTTGAATTCCTTTAAAATGGGTTTAAAAAAGGAAGGTCGTTTTCGGGGCGGACCAAAAGGAAATTCAGCTTCCATTCCCCAAACTGTTAAAAAACAAAAATCATCTTTTTCTTTTTTCTTTTTCATTAGATCTTTCTGAGAGGATCGTAGTTTTGATTTGTGCCAAGGTTTCAGACAGAAAGGAAATAATATTTTGATCTGAATACCGTCCGTCAACCAATTTTTCGGAAATTCTGTTTCGGATAATGGAACACCATTATAGGTACATTTAAGATGAATCTCTCGATTCCATTCCTGCAAATCCTCAGACCATTCGGGAAGTTGCAATAGGAATATACGTCCAATATTTTTCGCAATTATGAATGAAGGTAATAGAATATATTTTCTAAAAATAGATTGAGTTAGTAACATGCAACCCCTTATTACTTGCGCAAATGGAATGCTATCCCAGGCCTCTGCTATCTCTATTCGCGCCTTTTCTTTTCTTTTGTTCTTCTCTTTTTTTTCTTCTATTTTTGTTTGTTCTTTTGTATACTCTACAATTTTGAATCCTTCCCCTTTACCCACCCACTTTCTAATTCTAAAAATTTGTTTCATCAACCCGGAGATATCAAAAGAAAAAAGAGGGGATTTTTGCAGTCTCTCCAAAAAAAGAGGAGAATGCGCATTTGCTTGAAATAATTCTAAAATAACTATTTTACGCCTTTGAGCTCGCATAGAACCTTTGATTATACCGCGCCGAAAGTCTGATTGTTGTGAATAGCGTATCAAAGCCACTTCGTCTATTTGATCGGGCATATTAGTATCTGTAGTATTCGGATCAGCATTCTCCTTGTTAGCAGTAAAAATTACTACACGTTTGCCTTTTCTTGAACGAATTTGATGATCTACTGGTACGTCTTCTTGATATTCTCCTGATTGTTGTTCTAAATCGGTGATTA